TAATATGAATGTTCTATTATGTTCTATCAAAACACTAAAAGGTTTATATGATATATCCGGTGTGGAAGTAGGCCAACATTTCTATTGGCAAATAGGAGGTTTCCAAGTCCATGCCCAAGTACTTATTACTTCTTGGGTCGTAATTGCTATTTTATTAGGTTCAGCCATTATAGCTGTTCGTAATCCACAAACCATTCCTACTGATGGTCAAAATTTTTTTGAATATGTCCTTGAATTCATTCGAGACGTGAGCAAAACGCAAATTGGAGAAGAATATGGTCCGTGGGTTCCCTTTATTGGAACTATGTTTCTATTTATTTTTGTTTCGAATTGGTCAGGGGCTCTTTTACCCTGGAAAATTATACAGTTACCTCACGGGGAGTTAGCCGCACCCACAAATGATATAAACACGACCGTTGCTTTAGCTTTACTTACGTCAGTAGCATATTTTTATGCGGGCCTTACAAAAAAGGGATTGGGTTATTTCGGTAAATATATTCAACCAACCCCAATCCTTTTACCTATTAACATCTTAGAAGATTTCACAAAACCGTTATCGCTTAGTTTTCGACTTTTCGGAAATATTTTAGCTGATGAATTAGTAGTTGTTGTTCTTGTTTCTTTAGTACCTTTAGTAGTTCCTATACCTGTCATGTTCCTTGGATTATTTACAAGCGGTATTCAAGCTCTTATTTTTGCAACCCTAGCTGCGGCTTATATAGGTGAATCCATGGAAGGTCATCATTGACTAGTTTCCGACACACTCGTTTTTAGCTTAGCCTGACGCAATGTATGTGCTGTTTAAGGTAATCCCCTTAGGTAAGATAAATGGACGGTAGAAATAAAGATATAGACGATCTAGAGTAATTTTAAAAAAGGTTACGATATTTTTTTAGTTGTAAAAAAAGGGGGGTATAAATAGGCAAACAGAAATTTTAGATCTCTTTACCCCCCCCAATGAATATTCTCTTTCTAGTGTTTAGTTTATTTAATTCCAATATTTAATATAAATATTAAGAGTGCTAATCTAAGTAATAATTTTTATTGGATTTGTTTACGATGTACAATTAAAAAAAGATGGGATAGAAAATGATTCTCATTTCAGTCGATTTTATTCCATTTTTTGGGAGGAAGGGTTAATTGATAAATTGAATAAATACTAAACTAAATTACACAGATTTAGATCAATCAAATACGGAATATATATTTCTATAGAACACTTTTACTGAATATATATTTCTATAGAACACTTTGCCCTAACAAATGGGTCCATTTAAATTGATTGGACCTAATCTCTGTGGGATGATAAAAAAGGAAGAGTAAGGGTTTACAAAAAACGAGAAAAAAAAGATCTAGATTGGTTCGCGTAGGAATGGGGGTCGAACTAGGTGTATATAATCTAATTGCTATAAGACAACTCTTGTGAATCTTTCGAAGAACGATTCGAGAATCCCGATGACTTTAAGATACAATAAAAATACAATATTTGGTTTACGGTATGGGGAAAAACATGTATATGTGATATTAGACATTAACTAGGTATATATGAACTAAAGATATATCTAATTTGTCTTACTATTATGAATTTAGATAGGCATTTCAATAGAAACCTTATCCATTTCATCTGTAATTGTGAATTGAATATTGGGTGATTGTATCATTAACTATTTCTTTATTTTTGTTTTGGCGCGAGGAACTTATCATGAATCCACTGATTTCTGCCGCTTCCGTTATTGCTGCTGGATTGGCCGTCGGGCTTGCTTCTATTGGACCTGGGGTTGGTCAAGGTACTGCTGCGGGACAGGCTGTAGAAGGGATCGCGAGACAACCAGAGGCGGAAGGAAAAATACGGGGTACTTTATTGCTTAGTCTAGCTTTCATGGAAGCTTTAACAATTTATGGGTTGGTTGTAGCATTAGCTCTTTTATTTGCGAATCCTTTTGTTTAATCCTAAAACACATATTTTTATTTATTTCCGTAGATTTGCGGATCTTGTTTTTTTAATTCTTTTAATATTTAACTCCTACAATTACAATTTAATTACTTAGGAACAACAACCTACGGAAATCACTGGTTTAAGAATGAGGATCCAACCCATTTTTTCCTTTACCCTCTTAGTCCAATGTACGAACTTTTTTAGGAAGTGTTGCAATTGTATTATAACAAATGAGGTATTTCGCAACTGATCTGTATAAGACTTGGTACCTAATTCGAATCGAATAAGTATCAAGCTTATTGGAAATTTCCAATTAAATTATTGGAAATTTCCAATTGAAAAAAAAATCCATTAAAATCCATTTCTAAATCAATATATTTTTTGACTCAATTTAGTATTTTCTATTTAGAAATAGGGAAATTCATAAAATTAAAATAAAGAATAGAAATCAAAATAAGTAGTCTATCTATAACTATAAGAAAGCGGAGATCATATGAAAAATGTAACCGATCCTTTCCTTTCCTTGGGTTATTGGCCATCCGCCGGGGGTTTCGGGTTTAATAC